GCTGGCGTAGCTTAAGCCAAAGCATAACACTGAAGATGTTAAGACGAACCCTAGAAAGTTCCGCAAGCACAAAGGCTTGGTCCTGACTTTACTATCAGCTTTAACCCAATTTATACATGCAAGTTTCCGCGCCCCTGTGAGAATGCCCTCAATCCCCTGCCCGGGGACGAGGAGCAGGCATCAGGCACAGCCTTCCCCAGGCTAGCCCAAGACGCCTTGCTACGCCACACCCCTAAGGGACTTCAGCAGTAATAAACATTAAGCCATTAGTGAAAACTTGACTTAGTTAAAGTTTAAGAGGGTCGGTAAAATTCGTGCCAGCCACCGCGGTTATACGAAAGACCCCAGTTGATAGACACGGCGTAAGGGTGGTTAAGGAAATAAAATAATAAAGCTAAAGATTTCCCAAACTGTCATACGCCTACGGAAACACGAAACCCAAGTACGAAAGTAGCTTTAAACTAATATACCTGACCCCACGAAAGCTAAGATACAAACTGGGATTAGATACCCCACTATGCTTAGCGCTAAACCCAGATGGTAAACTACAAATGCATCCGCCAGGGTACTACGAGCACAGCTTAAAACCCAAAGGACTTGGCGGTGTCTCAGACCCACCTAGAGGAGCCTGTTCTAGAACCGATAACCCCCGTTAAACCTCACCACTTCTAGCCCTGCCCGCCTATATACCGCCGTCGTCAGCTTACCCTGTGAAGGCCTAACAGTAAGCAAAATGGATTCACCCAAAAACGTCAGGTCGAGGTGTAGCGTACGAAGTGGATAGAAATGGGCTACATTTTCTATAAATAGAATATACGAATAGCACCCTGAAACGAGTGCTTGAAGGTGGATTTAGCAGTAAAAAGCAAATAGAGTGTCCTTTTGAATTAGGCTCTGAGACGCGCACACACCGCCCGTCACTCTCCCCCAGACTACCAACTAATAATTCATAATAACAAAATCACCTACACGGGGAGGCAAGTCGTAACATGGTAAGTGTACCGGAAGGTGCACTTGGAATAATCAGAGCGTGGCTGAGATAGTCAAGCATCTCCCTTACACCGAGAAAACATCCATGCAAGTTGGATCGCCCTGAGCTAAACAGCTAGCTTAACCACTAAATTAACTATTATAATATTAAAAATATTAACAAAACCGCAAGACCACAAATCAAAACATTTTACCGCCCTAGTATGTGCGACAGAAAAGGCATAACTTAAAGCCATAGAAATAGTACCGCAAGGGAACGCTGAAAGAGAAGTGAAATAATTCATTAAAGCACAACAAAGCAGAGACTAATCCTCGTACCTTTTGCATCATGATTTAGCCAGCCCCCCCGAGCAAAACGCATTTTAGTTCGAAGCCCCGAAACTAAGTGAGCTACCCCGAGACAGCCTATTAATTAGGGCCAACCCGTCTCTGTGGCAAAAGAGTGGGAAGATCTCCGGGTAGAGGTGACAGACCTACCGAACTTAGTTATAGCTGGTTGCCTAAGAAATGAATAAAAGTTCAGCTCCGCACTCCTTAACTCAAACTTTAAAATACGAGCCAAAGAAATATGTGGAAGTTATTTATAAGGGGTACAGCCCTTATAAAACAGGATACAACCTCATCAGGAGGTTAAAGATTATATTAAATAAGATAAACTGCTTTAGTGGGCCTAAAAGCAGCCACCTAAATAGAAAGCGTTAAAGCTCCGGCAGAACCAAAATCCATTATCTAAATACTAAATCTAAAACCCCTAACATTATTAGGCCACTCCATGCCCTCATGGAAAAGATACTGCTAAAATGAGTAATAAGAAGGGAAACCCCTTCTCCAAAGCCTATGTGTATGCTAGATCGAACCCCCACTAGCAATTAACTGAACCCAAATCAAGAGGGAAGTGTAATTATATTAAATATCAAGAAATACTTACACACACTAATCATTAACCCCACACCGGAGGGCTATCAAGGAAAGACTAAAAGAAAAGGAAGGAACTCGGCAAACATAAGCCTCGCCTGTTTACCAAAAACATCGCCTCCTGCAAATTCAACGTATAGGAGGTCTTGCCTGCCCAGTGACAAGTTAAACGGCCGCGGTATTTTGACCGTGCGAAGGTAGCGCAATCACTTGTCTTTTAAATGAAGACCTGTATGAATGGTGGAACGAGGGCTTAACTGTCTCCCTTTTCAAGTCAATGAAATTGATCTACCCGTGCAGAAGCGGGCATAAAAATACAAGACGAGAAGACCCTTTGGAGCTTAAGACAAAAGATCACCTACGTTAAGAACCTAAAACAGTTTAAACGAAGTAGTAACTGATCCTAGTCTTCGGTTGGGGCGACCACGGGAGAAAACAAAGCTCCCACGAGGACTGGGGCATTCCCCCCAAACCAAGAGAAACATCTCTAAGTCGCAGAATATCTGACCATAAAGATCCGGCTATACGCCGATCAACGAACCAAGTTACCCTAGGGATAACAGCGCAATCCCCTTCCAGAGTCCATATCGACAAGGGGGTTTACGACCTCGATGTTGGATCAGGACATCCTAATGGTGCAGCCGCTATTAAGGGTTCGTTTGTTCAACGATTAAAGTCCTACGTGATCTGAGTTCAGACCGGAGCAATCCAGGTCAGTTTCTATCTGTAACGTCACTTTTCCTAGTACGAAAGGACCGGAATAAAGGGGGCCCATATTGCAAATACGCCCCACCCCTATTTAATGAAATCAACTAAATTAAATAAAGGGAGGACACAACCCTAGATCTAGACAAGATTATTAAGATGGCAGAGCCCGGTAATTGCAAAAGGCCTAAGCCCTTTCCCCCGGAGGTTCAAATCCTCCTCTTAATTATGATATCCCTCCTAATTACTTACCTCATCTGCCCCCTAACCTATATTGTACCTGTATTACTAGCAGTAGCTTTCCTAACACTAATCGAACGCAAAGTGTTAGGATATATACAACTACGAAAAGGCCCCAATGTAGTAGGCCCATATGGGCTCCTACAACCAATTGCAGATGGCGTCAAACTATTCATTAAAGAGCCAGTACGCCCCTCAACATCATCCCCCTTTTTATTTCTCGCCACCCCAATTCTGGCCCTTACCTTAGCACTTATACTATGAATACCAATACCCCTCCCACATTCCATAACCGACCTAAACCTAGGCATACTCTTTATTTTATCAATTTCTAGTCTAGCAGTATACTCAATCTTAGGCTCTGGATGAGCCTCCAATTCCAAATATGCCTTAATCGGGGCCCTACGAGCAGTTGCCCAAACTATTTCCTATGAAGTCAGCCTCGGATTAATTCTATTATCCATCATCATCTTTACAGGAGGCTTTACCTTACAAATATTTAATATAGCCCAAGAAGCAGTATGAATACTCCTCCCCGCCTGACCACTGGCCGCCATATGATACATCTCTACACTAGCAGAGACAAATCGAGCCCCCTTCGATTTAACAGAAGGAGAATCAGAACTAGTTTCAGGTTTCAATGTAGAATATGCCGGAGGCCCATTTGCCCTCTTTTTCCTGGCCGAATACGCTAATATCCTATTAATAAATACACTATCAACCATTTTATTCTTAGGTGCAACTAACAATATAATCTTCCCCGAACTCACTTCTATTAACATTATAACAAAAGCCGCATTATTATCAATATTATTTTTATGAGTACGTGCATCCTATCCACGATTTCGATACGACCAACTTATGCACCTTGTATGAAAAAACTTCTTACCCATAACACTAGCCCTTATCTTATGACACATCGCCCTACCAATTGCATTTATAGGTCTTCCACCTCAATTATAATTTAGGAGCTGTGCCCGAATGCCCAAGGACCACTTTGATAGAGTGAATCATGGAGGTTAAAATCCCCCCAGCTCCTTAGAAAGAAGGGACTCGAACCCATATTATGGAGATCAAAACTCCAAGTGCTCCCATTACACCACTTCCTAGTAAGATCAGCTAAATTAAGCTTTTGGGCCCATACCCCAAAAATGTAGGTTAAAATCCTTCTCTTACCAATGACTCCCTACATCATTATAATCTTATTATCAAGCCTAGGGCTAGGCACAGCCCTAACATTCATAACATCCCACTGACTACTTGCCTGAATAGGACTAGAGATTAACACATTAGCAATTCTCCCCCTAATAGCCCAACACCACCACCCCCGAGCAGTAGAAGCCACAACCAAATACTTCCTCGCCCAAGCAGCTGCCGCAGCAACAATTCTATTCGCAAGCACTATCAATGCCTGAACCACCGGAGAATGAAACATTCACTGCCTGTCCAACCCGTCCGCAACCACACTAATTACTATAGCGCTGGCCTTAAAAGTAGGTCTGGCTCCCATACACTTCTGAATGCCCCCCGTAATACAAGGACTAGACCTAACTACAGGTCTCATTATAGCCACATGACAAAAACTAGCACCCTTTGCACTAATTATTCAAATAGCACCACTCACACAACCCCAGCTACTTATAACCCTTGGACTACTATCTGTTATTATTGGAGGTTGAGGAGGCTTAAACCAAACCCAGCTCCGAAAAATTTTAGCATATTCATCAATCGCCCACCTAGGATGAATAATCACAATTGTACAACTTAAGCCCCAACTAACAATACTTGCCTTAATTACATATATCATTATAACGTCAGCAACATTCCTAACATTCAAACTAATCTCTTCAACAAAAATTAACTCATTAGCAATAAATTGAACGAAAGCCCCAATAATTACAGCCGCCGCCACCCTCGCCCTACTCTCCCTCGGAGGACTTCCCCCCCTAACAGGCTTCATGCCAAAATGACTAATTATACAAGAACTTACCGCACAAGAACTCCCCCTCATAGCAACTATTATAGCACTAACTGCCCTCCTAAGCCTATACTTCTACCTCCGTCTCTGTTACTCAATAACCCTAACAATTGCCCCCAACACTAACAACACCACCACCCCCTGACGCCTGCAAAATACACAAAACACAGCCCCCCTGACCATCTCCATAATCTCCACTTTAATGTTATTACCTCTAACTCCCTTAGCCCAAGCACTAATCAACTAGAGACTTAGGATAGCCTAGACCAAAAGCCTTCAAAGCTTTAAGCAGGAGTGAGAATCTCCTAGTCTCTGTATAAGACTTGCAGGACTCTACCCCACATCTTCTGAATGCAACCCAGACACTTTAATTAAGCTAAAGCCTTCCTAGATGAGAAGGCCTCGATCCTACAAACTCCTAGTTAACAGCTAGGTGCTCAAACCAGCGAGCATTCATCTACTTTCCCCGCCGGCCTTAAAAGGCGGGGAAAGCCCCGGTCGGCTATTAGCCGGCATCTTCGGATTTGCAATCCGACGTGTTGTACACCACAGAGCTTGATAGAAAAAGGACTTAAACCTTCGTACATGGAGCTACAATCCACCGCCTAAACTCTCGGCCATCCTACCTGTGACAATCACCCGCTGATTCTTCTCAACCAACCATAAAGATATTGGCACCCTGTATTTAGTATTCGGTGCCTGAGCCGGAATAGTCGGCACAGCCCTCAGCCTCCTAATTCGAGCAGAGCTGGCCCAACCCGGAGCCCTCTTGGGCGACGACCAAATTTATAATGTTATCGTAACCGCTCATGCCTTCGTCATAATTTTCTTTATAGTAATACCCATTATGATTGGCGGCTTCGGAAACTGACTTGTACCCCTAATAATCGGGGCCCCAGACATGGCCTTTCCTCGCATAAATAACATAAGCTTTTGACTTCTACCCCCCTCCTTTCTACTACTACTCGCCTCCTCTGGAGTAGAGGCTGGAGCCGGAACAGGGTGAACCGTATATCCCCCCCTCGCAGGAAATCTCGCACATGCAGGAGCCTCAGTAGACCTAACCATCTTCTCACTTCACCTCGCAGGTATTTCCTCCATCCTTGGGGCTATTAATTTTATTACAACTATTATCAATATAAAACCCCCTGCCATCTCACAATATCAAACACCTCTATTTGTATGAGCCGTTCTAATTACAGCTGTTCTACTCCTACTCTCCCTGCCAGTCTTAGCTGCTGGTATTACCATGCTACTTACTGATCGAAACCTAAACACAACCTTCTTTGACCCGGCGGGGGGAGGAGATCCAATTCTATACCAACATCTATTCTGATTCTTCGGCCACCCAGAAGTCTACATTTTAATTCTTCCCGGATTCGGAATAATTTCCCACATTGTCGCCTACTATGCCGGAAAAAAGGAACCGTTCGGATACATAGGAATAGTCTGAGCTATAATAGCCATCGGCCTACTAGGTTTCATCGTGTGGGCCCACCACATGTTTACGGTGGGAATAGATGTAGATACCCGAGCATACTTCACATCCGCCACAATAATTATCGCAATTCCAACCGGCGTTAAAGTATTTAGCTGACTCGCAACCCTGCACGGCGGATCAATTAAATGAGAAACCCCAATACTATGAGCTCTCGGATTCATTTTCTTATTTACCGTGGGGGGACTCACCGGAATTGTACTAGCCAACTCATCCCTAGACATTGTTCTACACGACACATATTATGTAGTGGCCCACTTCCACTATGTCCTCTCGATAGGCGCTGTTTTTGCCATCATGGGTGCCTTCGTCCATTGATTCCCCTTGTTTACCGGATATACAATGCATGACACATGAACAAAAATTCATTTTGGCACAATATTCGTGGGCGTGAACCTTACATTTTTCCCTCAACACTTCCTAGGCCTCGCCGGAATACCCCGACGATACTCAGACTACCCCGATGCATACTCACTATGAAACATTATTTCATCTATTGGCTCCCTTATCTCCCTAGTAGCAGTTATTATATTCTTATATATCCTATGAGAAGCTTTTACTTCTAAACGAGAAGTACTCTCAGTAGAGATAACACACACAAATGTAGAGTGACTACACGGGTGCCCTCCACCATACCACACATTTGAAGAACCTGCCTTTGTACAAGTTCAAGCACATTAACGAGAAAGGAGGGAATTGAACCCCCATAAACTAGTTTCAAGCCAGCCACATAACCACTCTGCCACTTTCTTCAATAAGATACTAGTAAAACGATTATTACGTCGCCTTGTCAAGACAAAATTGTAGGTTTAAATCCTGCGTATCTTAAGCTACCAGCTTAATGGCACACCCCTCACAACTAGGATTCCAAGACGCGGCCTCACCTGTAATAGAAGAACTTCTGCACTTCCACGACCATGCCTTAATAATCGTTTTCCTAATTAGCACCCTAGTACTATATATTATTGTTGTAATGGCTACCACTAAACTTACCAACAAGTACATTTTAGACTCACAAGAAATTGAAATTGTCTGAACTATTCTACCAGCAGTAATCCTCATTTTAATTGCTCTCCCCTCCCTTCGAATCCTCTACCTAATAGACGAAGTCAATGACCCCCACCTAACAGTAAAAGCAATAGGACACCAATGATATTGAAGCTATGAATATACAGACTATGAAAACTTAGCCTTCGACTCATATATAATTCCAACCCAAGATCTATCCCCAGGCCAATTCCGACTTCTAGAAACAGACCACCGAATGGTAATCCCAATAGAATCTCCCGTTCGAGTACTAGTCTCAGCTGAAGATGTCTTACACTCCTGAGCTGTCCCAGCACTAGGAGTTAAAATAGATGCCGTCCCCGGGCGACTCAACCAGACATCCTTCATTACCTCTCGGCCCGGGGTATTCTATGGACAGTGTTCTGAAATCTGTGGAGCTAATCATAGTTTTATGCCCATTGTCGTAGAAGCTGTCCCCCTTGAGCACTTCGAAAACTGATCCTCACTCATACTTGAAGACGCCTCACTAGAAAGCTAAATAGGGACTAGCGTTAGCCTTTTAAGCTAAAGATTGGTGGCACCCAACCACCTCCAGTGACATGCCACAACTAAACCCCGCCCCATGATTTGCAATCCTTGTATTCTCATGACTTGTCTTCCTGACAGTAATCCCAAACAAAGTATTAAACCATACATTTACAAATGAAATCGCAACCCTAAACCCCGAAAAACTTAAAACAGAAACCTGAAACTGACCATGGCACTAAACCTATTTGACCAATTTATAAGCCCCACACACCTTGGAATCCCCCTAATTGCTATTGCACTGACACTACCATGAATTCTAGTTCCAACCCCCACTAATCGCTATCAAAACAATCGATTAATGTCCCTCCAAGGCTGGTTCATCAAAACTTTTACGCACCAGCTACTAATACCACTAAATAAAGGCGGGCACAAGTGAGCAATACTCCTGGCCTCCCTGATAATCTTTATTTTAACACTTAACGTCTTAGGCCTACTGCCCTATACATTTACGCCAACAACTCAACTATCCCTAAACATAGGCCTGGCAGTCCCGCTGTGATTAGCAACTGTAATTATTGGCATGCGAAATCAACCCACAGCAGCCCTCGGACACCTATTGCCAGAAGGGACTCCAGTCCCCCTAATTCCAATCCTAATTATTATCGAAACAATTAGCTTATTTATCCGACCCCTAGCCCTGGGAGTACGGCTAACAGCCAACCTAACAGCCGGCCACCTATTAATCCAACTAATCTCAACCGCAACAATTGCACTCCTTTCAACAATAACTACGGTGGCAATATTTACTATGACACTGCTAGTACTATTAACACTGCTAGAAATTGCAGTAGCTGTAATTCAAGCTTACGTATTTGTTCTACTACTCAGCCTATATTTACAAGAAAACGTTTAATGGCCCACCAAGCACATGCATATCATATGGTAGATCCAAGCCCATGGCCCCTAACCGGCGCAGTAGCTGCTCTTTTAATGACATCAGGTTTAGCAGTCTGATTTCACTTTCACTCAACAGTCCTAATAACTTTAGGCTTAATTCTTCTACTCCTCACCATATATCAATGATGACGAGACATTATCCGAGAAGGCACTTTTCAAGGTCATCATACACCCCCAGTACAAAAAGGCCTACGATATGGCATAATCCTATTCATCACTTCAGAAGTCTTCTTTTTCCTAGGCTTTTTCTGAGCCTTCTACCACTCCAGCCTCGCCCCAACCCCAGAATTAGGAGGGTGCTGACCACCTACAGGAATTACAACACTAGATCCGTTTGAAGTGCCTCTACTCAATACCGCCGTCCTACTAGCATCCGGCGTTACAGTAACATGAGCACATCATAGCCTAATAGAAGGAGAACGCAAACAAGCAATCCAATCACTTATCCTCACTATCCTTCTAGGGCTATACTTTACCGCCCTCCAAGCTATAGAATATTATGAAGCCCCCTTCACCATCGCAGATGGAGTATATGGCTCAACATTCTTCGTAGCAACAGGTTTTCACGGGCTTCACGTAATTATTGGCACCTCTTTCCTTGCCGTCTGCCTCCTCCGACAAATTCAATATCATTTTACATCAGAACATCACTTTGGATTTGAAGCCGCTGCCTGGTATTGACACTTTGTAGATGTTGTATGACTATTCTTATACGTCTCTATTTACTGATGAGGCTCATATCTTTCTAGTATTCAAAGTTAGTACGAGTGACTTCCAATCACCTAGTCTTGGTTAAAATCCAAGGAAAGATAATGAATCTAGTTATAACTATAATACTTATCTCCACAGCCCTTTCCATCATCCTAGCCCTGGTATCATTTTGACTGCCACAAATAAGTCCGGATGCAGAAAAATTATCCCCATATGAATGTGGTTTTGATCCACTAGGATCGGCACGACTACCTTTCTCTTTACGCTTTTTCCTAGTTGCTATTTTATTTTTATTATTTGATTTAGAAATTGCTCTTCTACTTCCACTACCATGAGGTAATCAATTACCAGATCCATCATACACACTCCTATGAGCTGCCACAGTACTAATTCTGCTCACACTAGGCCTAATCTATGAATGAGTACAAGGAGGTCTAGAATGAGCTGAATAAGGAATTAGTCCAACTAAAGACCTCTGATTTCGGCTCAGAAAACCACGGTTTAAATCCGTGATTCCTTTATGACACCCGTATATTTTACCTTTACATCCGCATTTACCCTGGGACTGACAGGCCTAGCCTTCCACCGAACACACCTTATATCAGCTCTTTTATGCTTAGAGGGTATAATATTATCCCTATTTATTGCCCTTGCTCTCTGAGCACTACAACTGGAATCCACTGCTTTCTCCGCAGCTCCCATCCTCCTACTGGCCTTTTCAGCCTGCGAAGCCAGCGCCGGCTTAGCCCTACTAGTTGCTACAGCCCGAACCCACGGAACAGACCAGCTACAAGCCCTAAACCTACTACAATGCTAAAAATTTTAATTCCAACTATTATGCTATTCCCAACAATCTGACTCTCTCCCCCAAAATGACTATGAACCATCACAACCCTACAAAGCCTAATTATTGCATTAACTAGCTTTACCTGAATCAAGTGACCATTAGAAACTGGCTGATCCGCCTCCAACCCCTATATGGCTACTGACCCCCTATCAACCCCCCTTCTAGTGCTCACATGCTGGCTACTGCCCCTTATAATTCTAGCCAGTCAAAATCACATCAAAACAGAGCCTACCAACCGCCAACGAAGCTATATCACGCTACTAGCCTCCCTCCAAACTTTCTTGATTCTAGCATTTGGTGCCACAGAGTTAATTATATTTTATGTAATGTTTGAAGCAACCCTCATTCCCACACTAATCATTATTACTCGCTGGGGTAACCAAACCGAACGACTAAATGCCGGAACATACTTTCTATTCTATACATTAGTGGGCTCCCTGCCCCTATTAGTGGCCCTCCTTCTACTTTACCAAAATACAGGAACACTATCTATACTTATCATCCAATACTCACACCCCTTAAACCTTACTTCTTGAGGCAACAAAATCTGATGGGCAGCATGCCTAATCGCCTTCCTAGTAAAAATACCCCTATATGGTATCCACCTTTGACTGCCAAAAGCTCACGTAGAGGCCCCAGTAGCAGGATTCATAGTACTAGCAGCAGTACTACTAAAACTAGGGGGTTATGGCATACTACGAATAATAGGAATATTAGACCCCCTACCCATAGAACTAATATACCCCCTTATTGCATTAGCCCTCTGAGGCGTAATTATAACAGGAACCATCTGCTTACGTCAAACAGACCTAAAATCTCTAATCGCCTACTCATCTGTAAGCCATATAGGTCTTGTAGCAGGAGGCATCCTAATCCAAACTCCGTGAGGCCTTACCGGAGCATTAGTACTAATAATCGCCCACGGTCTGGTATCCTCTGCCCTATTCTGTCTAGCCAATACAACATACGAACGAACCCATAGCCGAACAATAATTCTAGTCCGAGGCCTACAAATTATCTTCCCCCTTACCGCCACCTGGTGATTTATTTCTAATCTAGCCAACCTAGCATTACCCCCCCTACCAAACTTAATAGGAGAACTAATAATTATTACAACCATATTTAATTGGTCCCCTTGAACCCTTGTATTAACGGGAGCAGGTACTCTTATCACCGCCGCCTACTCCCTATATTTATTCTTAATGACACAGCGAGGGCCACTACCACAACACATTATTAACCTACAACCCTACCACACACGCGAACACCTATTAATTACTCTGCACCTGCTCCCTATTATTCTCCTCATTATAAAACCTGAAATTATATGAGGCTGATGATATTGTAGACATAGTTTAACATAAAACATTAGATTGTGATTCTAAGAACAGGGGTTAAACTCCCCTTGTCCACCGAAAGAGGCCCGAGAGCAGTGAGGACTGCTAATCCTTTACCCCCGCAGTTAAACCCCGCGGCTCATTCACCAGCTCCTAAAGGATAATAGTTCATCCATTGGTCTTAGGAACCAAAAACTCTTGGTGCAACTCCAAGTAGCAGCTATGCTCAATATTATCATAACAACCTCCCTACTTCTCACTCTAACAATCCTCACATGACCATTAATTATGACCCTAAAGCCAAAACCCCTAAATCAAAACTGAGCCCAAAAACATGTTAAAGTCGCCGTAAGTACCGCATTCTTTATTAGCCTAGTTCCTCTAACAATTTTCCTCGACCAGGGAACAGAAACCATCATTACAACCTGAAACTGAATAAACATTATAAACTTCAACATCAATATCAGTTTCAAATTTGACCACTATTCATTAATTTTTACACCAATTGCCTTATACGTCACATGGTCCATTCTAGAATTCGCACTATGATACATGCACTCTGACCCTCACTTAAACCGATTCTTCAAATACCTTCTACTATTTTTAGTAGCTATAATTATACTCGTGACCGCTAACAATCTCTTCCAGCTATTTATTGGATGAGAGGGTGTTGGGATTATATCCTTCCTATTAATTGGGTGATGGCACGGACGAACCGATGCTAATACAGCAGCCCTACAAGCCGTCCTCTACAATCGAGTTGGTGACATCGGCTTAATCCTTGCTATAACTTGAATTGCAATAAACTTTAACTCATGAGAACTCCCCCAAATTTTCACGCTGTCTAAAGATTTTAATATAACCCTTCCCCTCATGGGGATTATCCTAGCAGCCGCTGGAAAATCTGCCCAATTCGGATTACACCCGTGACTACCCTCAGCCATAGAGGGCCCAACCCCAGTATCCGCCCTACTACACTCAAGCACCATAGTGGTAGCGGGTATCTTCCTATTAATTCGACTTCACCCCCTTATAGAAAATAATCAACTAATCTTAACCGCCTGCCTATGTTTAGGGGCCCTAACAACCCTTTTTACCGCCACCTGCGCCCTAACACAAAATGACATTAAAAAAATCGTAGCTTTCTCAACATCCAGCCAACTAGGCCTAATAATAGTTACAATTGGACTAAACCAGCCCCAACTAGCATTTATACACATTTGTACCCACGCCTTCTTCAAAGCCATATTATTCCTATGCTCAGGCGCTATCATTCACGGCCTAAACGACGAACAGGACATCCGAAAAATAGGAGGCCTACACAAACTAATGCCCCTCACCTCATCTTGCCTCATCATCGGAAGCTTGGCACTCACCGGCATGCCCTTCCTAGCAGGTTTCTTCTCAAAAGATGCTATTATTGAAGCCCTTAATACCTCCCACTTAAACGCCTGAGCCCTAACTTTAACACTAATTGCCACAACCTTCACCGCAGTATATAGCCTCCGCGTAATTTTCTTCGTAACCATGGGCTCCCCTCGATTTCTGCCATTATCCCCAATTAATGAAAACCATAAAGAAATAACTCAGCCCCTTGAACGCCTAGCCTGAGGAAGCATTATTGCAGGTCTTATTCTCATCTCCAACTTTCTGCCATCAAAAACTCCAATCATAACTATAACCCCGGCCTTAAAACTAACAGCACTAATCATCACCATCATAGGGCTCATTGTAGCCCTCGCCCTCGCCACAGCAACCTCTAAACAAATTAAAATTACACCCACACTGATCCTACACAACTTCTCTAATATACTTGGATTTTTTCCTAACATTATTCACCGCTTCATACCCAAACTCAACCTGGCACTAGGAAAACAAGCCACCAAATTTGACCGACAATGACTAGAAATTGGGCCCAAAGGTCTTCATCCCCTGTATTACCACCTAAACTCACTACTTGACAACACCCACACTAACATCATTAAAATTTACTTAACTTTCTACTTAATCTCCACAGCACTGGCCATAACCCTCCTAACTATACTCTAAACGGCCCGAAGCGTCCCCCGACTCAGACCCCGTGTCAATTCTAACACCACAAAAAGGCATAACAACAAAACTCACGCACACACCACTAACATCCCCCCTCCAACAGAGTATATCAAAGAAACCCCACTTGTATCCCCCCGTACCACAAAAAACTCCTTAAATTCATCCACTACAACCCAATAACCACCATGACTCCCCCAAAATCACAGAGCTGCAGCCCCCACCCCAATTAAATACACAAAGACATAAATCTTAACTGACCCAGCCCCCCAAGTCTCAGGAAAAGGTTCAGACGCTAAAGCTGCCGAATACGCAAAAACCACCAACATTCCACCTAAATAAATTAAAAATAATATTAAACCAATCAACGACCCACCATGTCCAATTAACACTCCACACCCGACCCCCGCCGCCATGGCTAGACCCAGAGCCGCAAAATAAGGCGCAGGATTAGAAGCAACTCCAATTAGACCAACCACCAAACTTAACAAAAGCAAATCAAGAAAATATATCATAATTCTCACCAAGACTTTAACTAGGACCAATGACTTGAAAAACCACCGTTGTAATTCAACTACGAGAACTTATGGTAACCCGAAAAACGCACCCCCTATTTAAAATTGTTAACGACGCACTCATTGACCTCCCAGCCCCGTCCAACATCTCTGCATGATGAAACTTTGGCTCCCTCCTCCTCCTCTGCCTTATAATACAAATTCTAACAGGCCTATTCCTAGCAATACACTATACTTCTGACATCTCAACTGCCTTTTCATCAGTAGTACATATTTGCCGAGACGTAAATTACGGATGAGTCATTCGAAATCTACACGCAAACGGCGCCTCTTTCTTTTTTATTTGTATTTATTTACACATTGGACGAGGGCTCTATTATGGCTCATACCTGTATAAAGAAACCTGAAATATTGGGGTAGTCCTACTTCTTCTAGTAATAATAACTGCATTCGTGGGTTATGTGCTTCCATGAGGACAAATATCATTCTGAGGCGCCACAGTAATTACAAACCTCCTGTCCGCAGTGCCCTATGTGGGGGATACCCTTGTACAGTGAATTTGAGGGGGCTTCTCCGTAGACAATGCAACACTAACACGATTCTTCGCATTCCACTTCCTCCTCCCATTCGCAATCATTGCCGCTACACTACTACACGCTTTATTTCTACACGAGACGGGCTCCAATAACCCCCTAGGCCTAAATTCCAACGCAGACAAAATCTCATTTCATCCGTACTTTTCATACAAAGACTTACTAGGATTTATTATACTAATCACAGCCCTAACATCTCTAGCTCTATTCTCACCAAACCTTCTAGGAGACCCCGAAAACTTCACACCAGCCAACCCCCTCGTAACCCCTCCACATATCAAACCAGAGTGATACTTCTTATTTGCCTACGCCATTTTACGATCAATCCCCAACAAACTCGGCGGAGTGCTAGCACTACTATTCTCAATTCTCATCCTAATAGTTGTACCCTTGCTACATACCTCAAAACAACAAGGCCTCACCTTCCGCCCACTCACCCAACTTCTATTTTGAACGCTAGTCGCAGACGTATTCATCCTAACCTGAATCGGAGGCATACCCGTCGAACACCCCTTCATCATTATCGGACAAATCGCCTCCGTCCTGTACTTTTCACTATTTCTAATCATTAACCCATTAATCGGATGGTTAGAAAACAAACTCCTTATTTTCAACTGCTCTAGTAGCTTAGACATAAATAGCGCCGGTCTTGTAATCCGGAGGTCGAGGGTTTAAGTCCCTCCTAGCGCCAGAAAAGAGAGATTTTAACTCCCACCTCTAACTCCCAAAGCTAGAATTCTCAACTAAACTATTTTCTGTTAACACTAAAACAACAATTGTCCGACATCATTTTATGTCCTATGCTCTAGTGCATAATATGCATAACTCAGCACCATGTACTAGAACATTATATATTTTATATTACATCATGATTTAATTCATTAAATTATATTTCAACACATAATTAATTACAACATTTTTTTTAACAATTATAATTTTAAAATTCCACACAATTTTTTTAAAAAATTTCATAAAATTTTTTTTATAACATTAAATTGTTAATTCAAACGAAAATTCATAATCATCTATCAGCTTACATTAATAGATTATCAAACGAAAATTAACTACCAACAATTATTATAGTAGTGAGAGACCACCATCCCCATATCTTGTTATACAGTATGAATGATAGGGTCAGGGACAATACTTGTGGGGGTCGCACTACTCACACTATTACTGGCATCTGGTTCCTATTTCAGGGCCATATCAATTATAATCCCCCTACACTTGAATTATCCTGGCATAAGTTAATGGTGGGACAACGAATTAGCACAAACTCCCCAAGCAAAGCCTTCACTTTTGAGCATGTGGTTTTTTTTTTTTGGGGGGGAATTCACTGGCATATACAAGTGGACCCCAAAGGCTACAAATTTAAGGTTGTCCATATCATTAATTTGGACCGCATCCAAAGTGTAATGTTATAATGACATAATCTTTAAAGATCGCATTTAAACACTGTCAAGAGCATACATATATTCTTTATCCCCATATTACTCTAGGATTTCCCCCCCCCTCTTCGCGCGCGGTAAACCCCCCTACCCCCAATGCCGAAAAAGTCCTAATAAATCCTGTTAAACCCCTAAACCAGGTAAGGCTCGGTCGACATCATTGACGAGTTATTTGTGTATCAATATATAGTGTTATAAATTCGCATTACAATATATA